CTGTGGCTGGATTGAATCCTATGCCCTCAAGTTCTTCAAGTCCGGATTCATGGATAAGCCTTCAGCTAAGAGAAGGAGAAATGCTATAAGTCAAAGTAAACTTCGTTCACCACTACGTTCTTTCAGAACCGCTCCGTGGGCTTCCCTGAAAGCTAAGATGTGGAATAGCGCTAGCTAACAAGTAAACGAGTGAATCTTGCGTAAGTGAACGGAATGCTGTTGGCATGTTCGAGCTAAGCAAGTAAACTACTTCTCTTCGTTGCGTAGGCGAAGTGAGTTGGCTGTTTCGAGCTAGGGCTAAGCGAGCCAGAAGTGATCCAAGCTGGAAGTGAGCCGGAGTTCGTAGGCTAAGTGAACGGGGAGCAACGGCTGATCGAAAAGCGAAGATAGGCGCATAGTTCAGTGATCTACAAGAGTGGTAGAGGTCCCGATCAGGTTGTTTTAACAAGCTAGTTAGGCCAGATAGGCTAAACTAGTAGTTCGTAGTTCCCCAGGCCAGCGGGGTAGGTGCTTAGCTTGTTAGGAACCGAAGGCTGTTTGCGTACTTGCTTGTTAAAGCCTGAAAAGAAGCCAATAAGGCGCAGTTACAGCTATGACCATTGGATAGGGAAAGGGTTGAAGTTGCGAAATCAGGCATAGGGTGTACGAATAGCACTGATCGTAGACCATCCAGATGCTTATGGGGCAGAACAGACCGATTGATTAGTTCCCGTGATCGTAGATCCACTTTAGCTAATGCAACTCGGGAAGAAGCTGCTAAGATCCCGTCGCTTACAAATGCTCCAGCGTGAAATAAAGACTTTTTTAGGTACAGGGAGAAATTCGTACAATAGTGCGAGGACGGAAAAGAAAACGACCTTCTTTGACGCATGTTCTCCCAATAGTGCGAGTACTGACTTGTTCGTAGAAAAGAAGAGTCCTGACTAGTATACCGTCTGCTATTCTTACTAAATCTCAAGATTGAATTGGTAGTTGTACAATTGAACACGGTATGGGAACTATACAAATTGAACACGGTATGGGTAGGAGTCAAGTGGAACATAGAATTGTTTGTAGTCAAATTGAACATAGAATTGTTTATTGACAAGTTTGTGGGTATGTGGTTTTTGCATTTCGTTCAATAGGGGGAACACGAGACCTATAAAGAAAGGGGAATAGAGATAAATGTTTTTTAGATTTTGACGCATTAGTAGGATTCATTCTTTTCCTCTCCACAGATACCGAGATCTATCCTTAGATAGACGCACTAGAAAGTTGAACAGGAAAGTTGAGACTGGCTTGTTCATGAGGCTAGTTCAGGAATTAAGGTTTTCTAGTTTCAATCTATAAATACCGTTTAGCCCTCACTCGCCGGTGGGCTCACAACACTTGCTTTGTTGATTGAATCGATCGGGATGCCCTCGGGGGCATCCCTCCCTGTTGTTGTTGATTGAACAGTGGAGATTCTCATACTTGTTAGCTGACTTCTTGCTTCCTTCGTACATTAGCTGCACTAGACTGTTGAGCTATAGAGTTTAGACTGACTGACTCCATGGCACTAGTTAATAGCTATCATAGATCGTTCCGGCCAGTGATCATTTGGAAGATCACTGTCCTCCACTTGCCTAACTACAAGAGATTAGAAATCGTATCTCACCGTATTCGTTCCATTCGTTCGTCCTCACTCATGTAACTTGCCTAGCAGTTGTAAGAGCAGCAACAACAGCCAGGAAAGTCTAGCAACACTTGCTTAGAGGTCTAGCAGCACTGACCGGAAGTCCGGTAGTCCGGTCAAGACTTCTCTTGAGATCTGAGTTCCAAAGGTAGGTGAAGTAGGATTTCTCAAGACCAATGGGTGAAATAGCACCCTCCGATGAAAGAGTCCATCTCGCAAGCACTACGAAGGAAGGCAGGGAAGATCGAATCACTATCTCCGTGCAAGCAGACCTTCAAAGGACTTCGGCTAACCTGTGAATGAAAGCGAGAGGCACAGGCAGAAGTCAAGACCTCGGTCTTTCGCAAACCTATCCTATTCGCATTCCCTTCCCAGTCCACTTCCTAACCAGTCCAAATATGATATCTCAATCGAACTGCGATAGCAGCTAGTCCGATTGAATTCCTATTCGTATTTCAATCCAGTATTGGTACCATCCAACCAGTGCAATACCTCCTATTCGCATTCTAAACCGGCTATCAGACCGAAGAGCTAGCCTGTTTCATCCCCAGTATTTGTTCAATATCGAAGTCAAACAACCTACCGACCCAGAACTCAGATAGTTGACTTCTTCGCCTGTATTTTCCTGCTAAATGAAAAAAAGCTAGTTTAAGGCCCTCTAATTGATTTTTTTCCGGCTTTCGAATTCTAAATGGCTGTTAGGTAAAGGAAAAATGGCTTTATGGGATCATAATTGGATGGACCCTCAACCTCCGATGACTAGTCCTCTCAGGCCTGAGATTTCTGTTAAAGAAGGTCTAAACCCTCCGGCTCAAATTTGGCTTGCCTCTACCTTAAGGGTCACGC